CTGAAAGGTTTGGTCGCATACTTGAAAAATAACCCAAAAAATAAAGGGAATGCTTGGATAATTGGTTTATATAAATCCTTCCTGGTTGAGACCAAACATAAGAATGACATTGCCATAAATTGACAAGATAATATTTCCACTTATTCATCAAAAGAGGGGTATCTTTCGAAGCCAGAATTGATTTTCCTTGATATCTAACATAATGCATAAAAGGATCCTTGAAGAACCATAAGATGGCGACCGTAAAATCATTTTCTACCGGATATTTTATCTTTTCATAGAAATGAATTTGCTCAAAAAAGATCCCATAAGAGGTTAATCGTAAATGAGAAGATTGATTACGAAGAAAAAGGAAGATGGATTCATATTCACATACATGAGAATTATATAGGAGCAAGAATAATCGTGGATTACTTTTTGAAAAAATAAATTTATTTGGAGTAATAAGACTATTCCTATTATAATTATAATACTCGTGAAGAAAGAGTCGTAATAAATGCAAAGAAGAGGGATCTTTCACCCAATAGCGAAGGGTTTGAACCAAGATTTCCAGATGAATGGGGTAGGGTATTAGTACATCTGATACATAATTTAAATGTGGGAATTTGTCCTCTAAAAAAGGAAATAGTGAATGAAGTGATCGTAAATTATAAGATTTTACAATTTCTGTTTCTGTCGCTTCTAAGGAAGATACTGATCGTAGGGAAAACGGAATTTCCACAATGACTGCAAATCCCTCCGATATTATTTGAGAATACAAATTTTTGTTGTACCCAAAAAATTTATTTTGGTTAGAATCATTAGCGGAAATAATCAAATGATTCTGTTGATACATTCGACTAATTAAACGTTTTATAATTAGTAAACTAGATTTATTGTCATAACCTACATTATCCAACAAAACGGATCTATTTAAACCATGATCATGAGCAAGTGCATAAATATACTCCCGAAAGATAAGTGGGTATAGGAAGTCATGTTGCTGATATCCATCTAGTTCGAAATATCCTTGAAATTCTTCCATTTTAAATTAGATTTGAACCAGAAAAGAAATAGGTGATTTATTGGGTTATCAAATGATACATAGTACGATACAGTCAAAACAAGGTATTATAGTACGATAAGAAAAGAATAGATACCTCGGAAACAAGTAAGACTCATCAACAGACTCTCTAACCTCTCTTTTTACATCTAATTGATTTATGTTCATTCTAGGGTAACAAGATGGTTCGAAGTCCTTTATTTTTTCAATCCAATCGCTCTTTTGATTTTGAAAAAAAAATCTTTATCAATATACTGCCTTCTTCTACACATTTATCTCTACCCTATAATGGGTAATAGTTAATAATTAGGACTCATAAGAAATTTTTAATCCACTCATGGGAAAAGTCTTTCCCGCATTAAGCACTAATATATTTTTAACGTCTAATTAGATCGGGCAATCAGTCAAAAATTAAGAACAGAAGCTCATTACTTTTTGTTTCCCTATAATTGGAACCATAGTTAGGCTCTACCCATTTATTCCCTCGACCAAATTTCTTTTTTATTTTATTACACGTCAAGAATTAAAATAATTAAAATAAAGGTTTGGACCTATTCGTTAAGAATGAACTATTCTCAGAATTATCCATCGATACGACATGCTGCTTTTTCCATTCATTCCTTTCAGGATCAGTCGTGGTCTTACAAACTCTGCCGCTGGTATGGATGAATTTGTTGCTTCATACAAATGTGTAAAAGATGCTAGCCGCACTTAAAAGCCGAGTACTCTACCGTTGAGTTAGCAACCCAAATAAAATAATTAGAATGTGTAGATACAATCGGAATCCCAATAAATTAAAAAAAAAAATTGAATTGCACAACGCAATCAAAACCAATCAAAACATTAAAATAGCAAAAATTTTTTAATTTATAATTGATTATATTCTGAACATAATAAAAATGAACAGATCCGATGAAAATGCAAAAAATTTTCAGATAAAAATAGGGATTATAGGAATTAAAGTAAAATATTTATAGAACGCCCCTTGTCTCTTATGTTATTGATTAATTAGTATATTTAATTAATTAGTATATAGATTTTTATTGTTTTAATCTTAATCAAAAAAAGACTTCTTGTATCACATAAAATCCAAGAGACCATTGTTTGACTGAAATAAATCTATGGGACGGAGATATAAATGGATCCTTTTATCCACGATCGGATTATATTTATTTGATACACTGTTGTCAATATGAATGTTGAGAAAAGAATACAAAAGAGAAAACAAATTAGAAATAGAACTAATATAATAATTCCAATCGATTTTAATAAAAAAAACTAAGGACTTTTGTTGGATTGGCACTACATATATATAATATTTATATACAATATTGGGGGAAGAAGAAATTAAGGAAGATAGGGGGAAAAGTAGAAAAAAAATGAGGTTTAGTCAAAAGTAAAATAAACAAGTTTAATCCTTTGTGTTTTTTATTTGTTCTAGAGTTCCACCGAAAACCACCTCATTAAGAGTAATCTGAAAATTTTATATTTATAAACCCGATACTTCATTTATTATTTATTCACTTGATCTTTTTCTATCTATTTTATTGATATAAATCAAATTTGATAGAAATCAAATAGATTTTTGTCGTTATAAAAGACAACATTCTACTCTACAGTAACAATAATAAATTAAGTATGATATGAATATAAAAAAAGAGGAAATAGCAAAGAAACTAAAAGGTTATACAAAGCTATATACAAATCATCCGCATCTTCTTTTTTTATATTTCATTAATTTTATTTTGTTTGTTGATTAAGCCGAAGTTCCGTAAAAACTCCCGCCTTTTTTGAAATATCATGAACTGTTCCTGTAGGTTGAGCGCCTTTTTCAAGGAAATATAGAATAGCAGGAACATTTAAATAGATTTGATTCTTTATCGGATCATAAAAACCCACTTTACGAAGATCTCTTCCCTCTCGTCGGGATCGAACATCAATTGCAACGATTCGATAAATGGCTCATTGGGATAGATGAACAATACCCCCCCCCTAGAAACGTATAAGAAGTTTTATCCTCGTACGGCTCGAGAAAATTCGAAATTATGATGATGTCTATATATAGAATTCGAATATAAAATATATCCATAAAATCATCAAATTAATTAGATTATTGATTTAAGTACTTTTTTTCTTATTTTTCCAACAAAAAATGGTATTTGAAATTTGCACCCTCATAACTCAAGTTGAATAATTCTAAAATAACTCAAAAAAACCTTTTAGGTATTTCATTTATTGAGTGGTCTCTAACCCCTTTTTGTCTGTCTCCTTTAGAATCTATTTTTATTCTTCATTCTGATCTAGTTGTTGAGACAATTGAAAAGGGTATTTACTTGTTCCAGGATCTTTATCTTTGCCTTGAATCATTGGGTTTAGACATTACTTCGGTGATCTTTAAATCGTTTCAAAATGGCAGCAACATACCATTTTTGGGATTTATTTCTATCAAAGAATCATACGAATGGTTGATTCCTACACTTTACTTTTGATTTGATCGAAAGAGTTTTACCAATTTCAACAAATTTGACTTCTCAATTTTCTCGAATTGGATACTTTAGATTTATATCTCGAAAATATACTTACGAAGTTGTTACAATTTATTGATCGATACTAACCTTAGATTCTTGCCCTTGAGAATCAATACTTTCTACTCGAGCTCCATCGTGTACTATATTACATCACAAAACTCAAAAAATGAGAGTTCCAGTGGAACAGAACAAATGATGTCGAGCCAAGAGCACTTTCATTCCTATATAAAATATAAAAAAATGGTGGATGTAAGAATCCACAGCTGATCATGTCCTTCAAGTCGCACGTTGCTTTCTACCACATCGTTTTAAACGAAGTTTTACCATAACATTCCTTCGGTTTGGAACCAGTATGTAATTGATTCGATTATGGAATCATGAATAATCATCGGTTCGGTCGGTACATAGTAATCTATACTTTTTTTATATATCAAGAATGGATAATTTATGAAGAAGTCTCCGCAAGAATTCAATCAATTTGACCCCATTTTTTATTCTTTATAATTATTTTTATTGTTTTTTATTATTTATAATTATAACTAACATAACACGAATAAATAAACACGAATAAACAAGTTATTTTGAATCCCTATCTTCATGATAGGATAAATTCAACAATTTAACACTTCTTCGAGTACCAAGAACTCATAAGCAATCATTCAAAAGATTTAATTGATTGAATAATTTACTACCTGATATCATTATTTTAATTTTGCATAAGGTTTTAGAGTAAAGACATTAGCTTTTTATCATCATTTTATCATCATAAGAGAGAGATAAATCCATATTGGATTAACCCCTCAATGATTACTAAAAAAAAAGATAGATAAAAAAAAGACTGATGTAAGGAAAGAGTGAAGATTTGGGTTGTTATTTTTTCATCTTTCATATTGAAAAATAGTAATATTTTACAAATCACAAATAGATTAAATTTAATATGCGTGTTATTTGAACTAGATTCAATTTGTGAAAAAGATATGATTCAGATTTCATATTAAAACAAAAAGAAACAAGAATAACATTCTCTACCAATTCTATACCAATATTATACTCTTAAACGGAAGACTGTTGGAAAAGACAATCTTTATTTTGATATATTTTATTATGATATAGATAGATATTTTATTATCTATTAAAAAAAAAAGAAAATGATCATGGGTCAGGTATGCTCTGGGACGGAAGGATTCGAACCTCCGAATAGCGGGACCAAAACCCGTTGCCTTACCACTTGGCCACGCCCCATTTCTAGTCGACACTAATAAACACTAATAGTAGTACTGGTTGTTCGTCAACTCCAGTGTAAATATCTATAAAATAGATTACTAGAATTTTTATACATGCCGACATAGAATTAAACTTAATTTATTGATCATTACATATAATTCAATTAAGATATTGTATGAAAGTATGATTTATTCTATTCTCTTTTG